ATTAGACGTGAAGCGGTTTAGATCGGCAAAGTAGGCATCAATGCCTCTGGCAATATCTGCTTCTTCTTTGATGTTTAGATTTAGGTGTCCTTCCTTATCCTTATATAAGGACAAAGTCTTTGTTACAACACCATCCCCGAGACCCTTTAGAGAGATAGATGATAGCTGTCTTTGTGGAATGTTTCATTCGATGTGTTCATCGCATCGATTCGATTAGTTCATGGAACCTCTCATCACAAAGGAAACAATTCCCTCGGGGAATTGTGGTGGCTTTTCAAAATTCCAGTCATCTTATCCCTAAATTTTTAGGTTACTATTCAAATGTTCCATATGAGACAGAACGCCCTGGTTGTAGGGGGATATAAATATACAACCAAATCCATTTTGAGAACGAAACTACGTTATAGGCATTTTATTACATTATGTTCACTAGAGAACCTTTCGAAATTGGTCAGATTTGAATATACTGAAGGTAGTATCTTTACAAGAGGTAGGAGGTATATAGAATATTTTACTCAATCAGAATTGGAAGATTTGATTTCTCGTCTATTAAAGAGTGAATTCAAATTCTCACCAGTCTTGGTCTCTTACGATCTAAGAGAAGCTAATAATTATGTTAGCCACCATTTTCCTGGAACATTAAAAGGGTCTAACGGGAAGGCTCTTAAGAAAGGTTATAATGTATTGATGCATCCCCAAGATGATCTTGTCAATATGTCTATGGGGCAAGCCATCTATTGTGATATTAAACTAATATACAACGCAGCAAATGCTAAATGTGAGAGTCTTGGTTTTGAAAGTATGAGAGACCATTATGATATTGTTTGCTCTTGGGAACCTGTTGATGAACTCATACGTATTACTCTACATAATATATTTATAAGTGTTGATAAACAATATTTGTTGAATGAGATAAAAACTCTAACAAGTGATACAGGTTTTATCGATCTTGTAGCCCAATTTCTAAATATCAATTATTACCGCACTAATAAGGACCCGGTTTACAGTGATTTTTCACTTCCACCTATAGGATATCTACCTTATGCCTTGATGGATTTAATCTTCATTAGGCTTGATTCTGAGATTCTGAAATTAAGCCCTTATATTAAATATACTCGGAATAAGCATCAGATATTTATCACAAGTGTATCTGATGCCTATTCTTCGGAATATATAGTAGATTATATAAATGATGTACTTTACCGTTTATATTTAATAGATTGCGGAGTAGAAATACTAAAGTGTGGGGATGAGCCTATCCCTTGTATAGGGGGTACCATAGGTATATGCCCAAATCACAAGACAGTTATGTTCAATCCTAATAAGGAAGTATGGGATGATGATGTATAAGGCATTAAAGAAGGCTTTTGCGGTATGCATATTAGTTCGGAATCAGTTTCCCCTGAAGGGGTAGCTCTTAACCTTACGCCGTAATAATGTGATGGGCATGAAGAAGTCACTATAAGCATAGGAAATAAGGGTTCCTACTACGTTGTCCTCTTCCCGATTCAAAAGGCGAGCACGGGATTTGTTTCAGTTTAGTGGGCTTTCAAGCTTCAGGCAGAAAGCAGACGGGCACTAAAGCCTTACTACGAGTAGCCCTCATCACAAGCCGACCGAAATAAGCAGCTCCAGATCAAAGAAAGAAGGCAGTCTGAATTGGTTGGTATTCTTCTTCTTCTAAAAGGCTTTTCCAAAGATAAGAAGTTCCTAGTTCCTACAAATGCCCGCAGGCTGGCTAGCCTACCTATCCATAACAGAGATGTAGTATAGTGCTCAACTTCTTGTAGCTTGCTCAAAGAATGCTTTATTTAAGGGAATCTAAGACGATACGAATTCTGTCTGCCGTTGGAGAGCTATGATGAACCCTAAGAAAGAGTTCCGTGCGCCTAAGAGGAATGGTTTTTGAGACTGGTCGGAGACAAGAAGTCTTTACCACCAGAAATCCAGCCTCTACCATAGCATAGGTCAAATGATCAGTTATAACCAATGGTTTCGCCCTCAAATCAAATACTGGGAAACAAGATCGAAGAGTTTCCAGAGAAAACCTTTTCAGCGGATCTTCACCTTCCAGGTGGTCCCTCCAAGATTCAATTGTGGCATCCGGATCAGTTGACTGTTTCGCTAAGTATTTCAACCGGACCCACCTATTCAATAGCGACCGCTCTAGAAATTCAGTGGCCCCAAGGCCTAACTGAACCTGGTAAGACCAATTGTATCGGTCTGGAATTCCTTACATAAACAGAAGAGTTAAAAGACCTTTTCTAATACAAAATAGAATAAGACATAAGGATCCAGTGGTAGAAGTAGACCGTGACCTAACCAAAGATCCAATGGGAGATTGCCCTTAGTTAGCCAGCGAGTCTCTCTTCAATGGCTATCTTCATCTTCCATGTATATGTTTTATACACGAGGTACGGAGTCACTCGACTAGCGCTGTATCCCAAGACGGGGTATAAGTTAAGTAGCCCTTCCATTCGCAATAGTAGCAGAAAGATTCAAGCCGGTCGAAAACAACTATAAATCAGCGTTAACATCCATTTCTCTTTTTCTGGCCGGCTAGTAGTTCCACTGTATTGTATGATGCTTATCGGATAGATTGATTGGCAAAGAAAGAGTACAGAGGTGAACTTCTTTACTTCATAACATCATAACAGAAGGTAAGATATATTTTTGATTTTATAAGGAACTCAACTCATTCGTGTACTGATTCCGATTTCCCTCCCACTTTTATAGCGGAAAGCAGTAAAGAAGAAAGTCAACCTCTAAGTCATCTACTGCCCTAACTAAACCACCAAGAGCAGATAAGGCTAAATAAAGAAAGGGTGGATACTCTGCACCCACTCCCGGGCAAAAGCATGCTAAGGGCGCTGCTTACTCCTTCAATAGCAAAGAAAAGAAGCAAGGCCCGCCACCACGAAGACTAATCAGACTCTCGGATGGCACTAGGTTTCCTAACTTATTTACTTTATCTGAAGATTCCAAGAGCTTTTTTCTCTACTAAAGGCCAAAGGGAAGCCCAACATCCCATGTCGGGATGGACACCGGTCTGGCCCGCACCTTCAAATTGACTTTGGACGTGACGTTCTAGACACACAAACGGGTCTTACGTGGCGGATCGCAGAGTACTTCTTTAGTTTAGGCATGGCCCTTTTCTCTTTCATGCCGTTAAACGGAAGAATCGGCATTTCCAAAAGGTTTACCCCCAACGACCGAGCATTTTCGGGGACTAGCTCTGTAGCCAAAACACATGACACACATAGAACGATTACAAGTCGAACAAATTTCCCATCCCTTCCTAAATTAAAACTTAATCAAATCAAAACAACCATCGACCATCCCTTCTTTTTAAAATAATGTGAGAGTTTTGTTTCGAACTAGTAGCTAAGCCCCCAGCCTGGGTGAATCACATAAGCGTCAAAGAATCTTCCTAATGCTCCCATGTCCGAATCCGTACTACTTTACTACTTTCTCTCTAGCTGCTGCAGTAGCAAGCAAATGCACCAACGTATCGAAGGCTCTCATTTACCAGTTAGCTCAATAGATGCGAAGACCCACATTCCCGCTTCTTCGCCCTCCTAGCCCAAGTGCCTTTATGCTATTCGACTTTTGGACTAGGGGCCTCGCTGTTGCCTTTGGCTCGAGCTACTTTTCCGAGAACAGCTACTCAATAGCTTCTACCTAAAAAGCCATATCGTAATTAAACCTAACAACTTGACTCTACCTGGGGGGATCCCTTATCCCTGTTGAGTATTCATGCCTTTTTTTAAATTCTAAAGTTATCAAATCTTTCATTTCCTAAGGCAACCATATGATCTATAAAAGAGTTCCAAACGGAACAACTTCTTTTCCCTAATAAGCGTTTTACTTTTAAAAATTCTTCCAAACGTGTATCGATATCGCCTTCCCAAGTATCATCAAGAGCAAGCTTCATTGCAGACGAGACATCCTTTTTTTCATCTTCTGTCAGAATTATGCCTCTCCGCTCAAGTAAAGTTTGAGCTTTCTTGATTATTTGAGTCTGTTCTTCACCGCACCTCGTATTTATAGCGTCCACAGCCTTATATATGTGGTCCTCTGGATCCGGGTCGAGCTGAGGAAAGGGGCGGGCAACCTCATCTTCCTCTTCCGCTAAAACACCGAGATCGAATGAGTTCCAACGAGAGCTTGAACCTTCGTGTGAATCCACACCCACTATGGAGTTGGATCCACCAGAGGAATGGCTACTGGTAGGGAGCACCTGGAACAGGGGAATATCTAAGAATTGAGAAGGAGTAAAGAAGGTGGACAGGTTGAATCCAATGCGTAGACAAAAAAAGCAAAATAAGGCTTTCTGAAAAAAGGACAGAATTCTCCGTAAATTTGGTTTAGTTATATACCAGCAATAAATTTCAGCTTGCCAATTAGAGGGAACGAAGATTAATAAAATCGGAAGTACTAAAAAGAGGAAAAGGCAGAACCAGAAGAATTGTGTGAAATAAGTGAATTGATCCAGTTGAGGCATGATTGATTCAGACTAAAGAAATTCCCTCCATACAGACCGTCAAGCCTGCAGGACTACTATAGAGAGTTGTGCTTGGGTTTACCAACCAAGAAAGACATGGGAAAATAAAGAGGAAGAACTAATTTATCAGGAGAAATATACCCGCTAATAGATATAATTCCATACGGGATAAGAGACTTGACTGAATGACTTGATCGATCGTTTTCTACGTTAGAGACCAGAATCCTTTCATACGTTATTTTGGATCCAATCTAGCCCTAGCTCGACCAAGCTGTTGTACATATTTTTTAAATAACTAAATTTGTCTTCATTTCCTGGGACAGCATGTTGTCCCTCTCTTATGTAATTTGATGAAAAGACCCTCGGGGGTGTTGCGGTTCTATTTGATCTCGGATTTGTCCTTATCCCACTGGCGGAACACTAACTATAAAAAAGAAATTACCAACACTACTGAATACTGAAAGAGCACGGACTCGGCTTGGGAGCTCTCGCTCGGGCTACTAATCTCCTCTTCTTCTACTCATAAGAACCAGAACTGGCACTCGTAATCGTCCCTAACCTCTGTCTCGAACCTACCCTGCCGACTTATATGCATGGCAAGGCCCGCACCCCTTGACTTGAATCATATAGATATAGAGAAATGACAAGGGTTAAAGTATGCACTGCGTCTCCTCGCCGATGTGAATGAGTAGACACCGCATCTCGACCTCTTTCCGCTTCATAAGGAAGGGCTTGCTCTCCCTCTTTGCCCCGTTGAGCGATATATTCCCCCAGTCAGTCTACACCTGCGCTGCGGATAGGATTTTATATATCTCAAAGAGGAGCGTAGTTTGATCGGGGAGAAAGCTGAAGAACGATTTGAATCGGTAGCGAAGAGGGATAGGGCAACAAGGTTGGCTTGGCTCGGTTCGGTTTGGCCGAGGTTTTTGTAAGATATTCTGGTTCTAGGATAAAGGCAGAGTCTTTCGTTTCGATTTTTAATTCAACAAAACAAAGTAGGAGTAGGATACGGTGGATGGATCACGCTTATGATTATCCATGGGAACGAACAAACTATTTCGAGCACGATCCGCAATTGAATCTTTTAGGGCATATTTCGATGAAAGGAGGGTTTCTTATCCTCCGCGAGCCGAGTCGTTTAATCTTATCTTTCGTGTGTCACTAGGTTAAGATCTCGAGTTGGTTAGTGCGAAGAAGTCCTCTTGAAGGGACACGGACCTTCTTAAGTCCAGGTAACCAACCTTGAATCTCATTTCAAAATCCTGGTAAAAAACAATAAAGCAAGCTAAGCCAACAAGAAACCATCGATCCTGGTAGAAGTAGAGATAGGAAGAAGTAGGCAGAAGAGCGTGAAGGACGAAAGAGCAGTTGATCCTGTCCCGACCGAAGACCACGTTATTTTCTCCTATTTTCATCTAATGGGAAGGGCAGCTAGGCGGGTTACGGCATAGGCATTCTTCAAATCTGTGTGGAAACATACGAAGAAGAATTCGGACCAAGAGATCCAGTCTATCCCGAAACAACGGATCGCAGATCCCATCCCAAACTAAAAGAGAGTCTGTCTACCTTTTGGGGGATCTTCCCATCCTTCCACCAAAGCCACAACACCTCCAGTATCACCATCTCCACCCAAAGAGGGATAAGCAGACGCCGGATTATCCTCACCGTATTCTCTTCCGAAAGACCGCCGTATTCTTTGCATATGAGATGAGAAGGATAGAAAGATGAAAGGCCCTAGAGGAACTAAGGCATTACTTCGAAGAAGTAGTGCTTTTCCATCCGAACTAGGAGAATCAGGACAAGCAATACAGGCTGGTAAAAGATATAGTTAGTGTACTTTTTCTTTATAAACTAAAAAGCGTAAAAAACTAATCCCTTTGCAGTAAACAAAATAACAGATAAATAGAGCAGTAAGGTTAAATCGAAAGAGGCCCCGGATGGAAAGTCTTTATTTTATGCACCAACGCAGGCCTATCGCCAAATCTCCACTTGGGCTTTACCTGAAACCGACGGTCATTCAAGATTATCTGCATTTTAGTAAGTGTAGGCAAGAGACGCAGTCTGAGTATTAGGAATAGCGAGTTATCTCTCCTGTCCGCTGAAGTTAATGCAACTGAACCATTCGCTACTCCTTTTTGTGTGACTGACCAACTTACTTAATCTCGAATTTCATATTGAAAAAGGAGGAGGCACATCAAGGCTGAAGTCGAATCAAGCAAAAGTCCTCTAACATTAGCTGCTTTCCTGGGACTTGCACTTGCTTTTTTTAGAGAAGGCTTGGCTCTATTTATGCTATTTCCATCCACTTGGCTATGACTGTTCTTCGCGAGTCTCTTTCGTTTCTTCCTGGGAATCCAATGCATATGAAAAAAGAAATAAGAGTTCAACCATTAGATTATGAGAAGAGTGGCAAGAAGTGACAAAATATGAAACCTTTCCTCGCCTGGTGGCTTGGGCTACGGTCCTACCAAGTACATCATCCGAACGAACTAGGTTCTATTGATTTGTAGGACATTCGATCCGTTTCAGCTAAGCTAATAGAATATATATAAATGAAATAAACGCTGTCACTTTAAGCGAATTCACGTGCTGCTGAGAACCATTCCATAATGGAGGACTTTATAACATCAACCGACTGTAGCACTTCTAAAATCTTTCTTGGCGAGTCACCACTGTCTCTCTTCGATCGAGCCCCTTGTATGCCCTACCCCTCCGCCGAGGGAAGAGGAAGAAAAGACCTGTCCCTAATGAAAAGAAGAAGTTAGCAATCCAACCATGTTACCAGAGGTGGAAGGCTCTCGTCGCTCAGGAAGCTACTACTGATCCCAGACCAGCACCAACAAGGATTTCACTGAAACTTTAGCTCAACAGCTTAAGGGCTACTATATCTCATCCCCACGAGGGAAGATCTAGTGATAGAGGAAAACGCGAGAATGAAGGTTTGCTCCTCTTGGCAGCCTTCTTCAAGTAGGCTTCTTTCTTCGCTAACGCTTGGG